AAAGCCCACATACGACGAAGACTCTTTGTTGCCGTCGGGAAAAGAAGAAGTCCTAGCCCTATTAACATAGGAACTGGAAGTGGAAGAAAAGGTATTATCCACGCATATTGATATGTCTGTTCCATAAAAAAAATTTTTATTCTTAATTAATTGTTTCCGATTCACCGGATCTTGCCTATTTCGAAAAAAGTTAATAAAAAATCAAGATATGCACTAACTTATTGAATCATTTTATATTAGTATTTATTCTGAGTCTTTTTAAAATCGTTAAAAAAAAAAAAAAAAAAAGAAGTTATAATTGGTCAACTTATATGCCCAAGTGACATATAAAAACGAATACTGATAATAGTAAAATAACAATAGAGCAAGGATCTAAATTTAAGCTAAAAAGAGTACTTTATCCTGATATGAATTATATGATTAACTAAGAGCATCGGTCTAATGAAAAAAAACCTTGATTTTAGTTAGTTTATTCCAACTCATTAACTAATTCATTATGGGATTGCTTTTCAATCAAAACAATTTATTAGTAAAGTTATTAGTAAAGTTTAGAAGATTATAGATCTAAAATGAACTTTTTTGATCGATAAAGAATAAAAAATGACTGAGATATTTTTTATGAAACCACGTATCCTTTAACAGATTTATTAATAGTCTCGTTCAAATTTTCAAATTGAAGGTTTATTGTTTTCTCAAGTTTGACTAAAAAAAGACTCAATTTTTCAGTCAAAAGTTTATAATCCTTTGAGGGATTTTATTCTATGTAAATAAAGTATAGAATGAGTAAAATAAGGGTCTTTTAGGTTCTTTATTGATTTTATTAAGTTTGATTTAGTAGATTATAAAGAGATAACTTTGAGAGATAAACAACGAGAACTAAAAGTTCCAAACCAAAATGTTTGGATTTACTAATAGCGTATGGAATCAAAATTTTGTTATTTTGAGTCATTTTTTATAAAATTTTCACCGATCTTTGACATATCTAAATCTAAATTTCTTTTTTATGAAAAGAATCTTATTTAGACAAAAAATAGATATAGATAATGAATAAGAAAAAAGAATTCGTTTTGAACAATAGATGTCTTTCACATCCAACTATAACAACGAGTAACTTTTAAATGGCAGTTCCAAAAAAACGTACTTCGATATCAAAAAAGCGTATTCGTAAAAATATTTGGAAAAGGAAAGGATATGGGGCGTCGTTAAAAGCTTTGTCATTAGGGAAATCTCTTTCTACCGGTAATTCAAAAAGTTTTTTTGTACGACAAACAAATAAGTCCTAAAATATAAGTCCTAAAATATCGGAATAATCAGAATGGATTTTACTAAAAAAAAAAAAAAAAAAGTCTCAGTAATTTGTTAATATCAAAGTTAATCTAAAATGAACAATTGGCAGTCCCTATTCTAATCAATATGAAATAGACCCTTCATTTTAGAAAAGAATTCTTCTGTTTTCGGAAAAAAGAAGAATCAAGAAAAAAATACAAAATTTTTTCTTTCTTTTTAGTATATTTTCACTCAAATTTTGGTGGTGGGGAGTCTTCTTTTCCCCATCGACCTTTACAATTACAAGAATGAAAAATTTTTCTGTTTTTCGGGAAGGCCAGATATAAGATTTTTAGTTCAAATTAATGACGTGTTGAAACTAATTCATTCCGTGTTAAAAATTTTTGAATAACTTTCTGACTTCTTAATTTATTTATTACTTAATTTATATTTATTTATTTCTTAATTTATTTATTATATGTTAATTTATTTACGATATGGATATGTAATGAGTTTTCTATATATCGATATCTCCAATTTTCAGTCCAATCAAAAAAAGAACTTAATTTGTGCACTATTTTGTACAAAAAATGTGTCAATTTGGAGTAATCTAAAATAGACATATTTTCAATTCATTGAAAAATTTTTTTTTTCAATTTATGAAATTAGATAAACCATAAAGAATGACAAAAAAAGTCAATAAAATTAAATAAAATGAAACTAATGAACCTTCAAATTGACTTTTGAACTCATTTTTTTATCATTTACTAATTGAATCTTTACTAAAAAAACTGATTTGGTTGAATTGACTTGTTCAATCTCGATCTCGACGATTGAATATAAATAGGCTATTATGAGTTCGAGCAAGCCGCTATGGTGAAATCGGTAGACACGCTGCTCTTAGGAAGCAGTGCTAGAGCATCTCGGTTCGAGTCCGAGTGGCGGCATGCCATCTTCTAAAAGATATCCAATAGATCCTATAATAAAAAAAAATTCCCATTTCTTTTTCTTAATTAATATAGGGGATCCCCCCCGCCCTTTTTCATTTTTATGATATTTTCAACTTTAGAGCATCTATTAACTCATATTTCTTTTTCTATTGTTTCAATTGTAATTACACTTCATTTGATAACCTTATTGGGCAATGAAATAATAAAACCATATGATTCATCAGAAAAGGGGATGATAGCTACTTTTTTATGCCTAACAGGATCATTAATCACTCGTTGGATTT